TTTGAACAATAAAGAGGGAAAGAAATAAAAAAAAGTCTAGTCTTTCTCAGTATCTATCTATAAAGATAGTAAGAGCTCATTTCATTGATTAAAATAGAAAATTTCGGAAGAATTTTAGGTTAGAAGAAATTTCCAATCATCGGAATCCCTTTCTTTTCGAAATACAAACACGGGAATCACTGAAATATCTCTTTGAGAGAAAGAGTATGATTCATATCATAGATAACTCCATTGGAGTCCAATGGGATTCGAAATTCAGAGATTTTGATTTTAAATAGTTCAAAACGCGTTGCAGAACAATCTATAAAACAATTGATACGGTTTGATTCCTCAACTCAATTAGTAGTACTTCTAGAGCCCACTTCTTCCCCACACTACGAGTGAAAGGGAAAATGTAAAGACTACCATTAAAGCAGCCCAAGCGAGACTTACTATATCCATGTGAATTATGTCCCCTATCTCTATAAATACGAAGGAATTTTTCTATTATTCCTCCCTAATAATAGTGGAATCCATGGCGCAGAGTCAAAAGGGATTCTGACCGAACACTATCGAGAAACCAATCCAATAAATCGATTATGATTTCGAATCGGGAAAGATTAAACACAAGCAAAATACGTAGTAAGATCCGAAGGGAATGGGAACATGTAGGAATAAGAATAATAAGGCCTATTCTTTTTTTGTTTTGTTGACCTTAGTAAGTAAAAACAGACAAGGGAGAAATCACGAAAAACCAGAAATCTCTATCTATTACAGACCTCTATTTCCCCATTTGATCCGGTACCCCCCTTCCCCATTATTGCTCTGAAAGAGGGGGCTTGTCTAGGGGTTGCCGCAAAGAAATTCTTTCTGTTTGCCCCTTTTTCTATAAAATAGAAAAGTCAATTATCAATCCAATTTAATATTGGTTGGATACCTGAGCACTCGGAGATTCTCGCGAGTCCGTCGTATATTGCACCTCCTTCCAAAACTCTTAATTGAATCAGATTTCCTATTCAGGCTCTACAATCTGATTCAAGATCCAGTCATTAGACACTCCCTTAGTAATATAAGGGAATCGTGAAGTCTTGATAGACCCTCTACCAGTAGATTCGAATATTTCCTTGAATCCTAGATGCGAACGAGCATTCACACTCTTTTTGTTTAGAAAACCCTCAGACCACATGCTTAGAATCAACAAAGCATTAACAGTCTGTTTCCTCTGCTTCTAACGGGGAAGAATTCTGCGAGTTCTATAAGCGGAACCGAAGAGAAGAAGAGATTTCGGGTTTTTTTGTTGATCAGGCGACACCCGGATTTGAACTGGGGAAAAAGGATTTGCAGTCCCCCGCCTTACCACTCGGCCATGCCGCCAAAATAATACAAAATAGATGAAAATTTTCCCAGATTGCTGAAGTTTTATTGTACTTGGATTTTGACTCCTGTTTTCCTTAATCCTTTTCCTAAAAGAAACACCCTTTTTGGATTTTATCCATCCCTTCGATTGATTGTATAGTATTGGAAAATCCACAATGCTAAAAACATTCTCTGGCTTTTCTATTGAGAAATCAAATGTGGATTTTCAGCCGACAAACTTGAACCATTAACTATTGACTGCTTAGTTCGAATTAATGACGATTCTGGGATTTGAATCGCAAATTGTGTTTTCCTAATGACATAAGAAAATACAAATTGAGACAGAACTAATCAGTATTTATTTTTTCAATCAAAAAATCCTTCTCAATTTCAATTATAACAAAACATATCAGTATATGTAAACCCCAGAACATAAATTGTTACACAGATATCTATTATTTAGATATATTGTCTATAGGTAATTATCATAAAATTATCCTACTTCACTTCAATTTTGCATTAAATAGAAATTCTCTTTTGATAGAACACGACCCGGACTGTCCCGAATAGAACCAGCAATAAAAGAGAAGTCGGATATTATAGCTATCCGCATACGTGTTTAATAAGTGCAACCCTTCTTATACACTTCAAATCATATTCTATTCAAAAATCAGTAAAGTAAAGTAGAAATATTTCTCTTCTCTGCGAATCGTTTTTTTTTGAATAACGAAATCTCTAACATAAAGACGGTTAAGTGCTAAAAAAATGGATCCTATGTTGTTTCTGATTTTTCTGTCTTTGTATTTATCTCCCAAATACCGAATCCTTTTATTTTTCTCAAATTCGAATATGTAATATCATAATAATGGTATAATTGAAATCCTTTTTGTTTTGCTATTATATACAAAACCTTATGACTTTAACTTTAATAAGTCTAAGTGACAGAATTCTGTTTCTAGGACTGTTTTATCAATTCCTTTCCATTTTGATCTGTTGCAACTTCCAATTTAAGTAGAAAATTCTCTTTATTCCTCCGTTCAAACGTAGTTCATACATTTCATTCCAAATATGGAGTTGGATAAAATTTCATGTGATTCAGTAAACAGAATAGAAATTCCATCAGTGCTAGATCATCGATCTAATTCGATGAAGAATGTACTTAATA